TTAGTTGAAGGGAAATATCCAAATAACATGTCTTATTCTTTTCAATAATCCATATTTGTAGCAATGAAATACTATTGCTCCTCCCCGAAATGATATATGATCGATTACAAATATCTATGATCTGTCTTCTCTATAAAGGACCTGAAATACCTTGCTTACGTATCATTGGAAAGTGCATTAACATAAATACGGCAGTAAGAAGAGGTAATACAAAAGTGTGTAAACTATAAAAACGAGTCAAAGTGGATTGACCGACACTAGCACTTCCACGTAATAACTCTACCAAAGGGGATCCTATTACAGGAATAGCTTCAGGTACGCCTGTCACGATTTTTACTGCCCAATAACCAATTTGGTCCCGAGGTAAGGAATAACCAGTTACACCAAAAGATGCAGTCAATACAGCCAAAATCACACCTGTAACCCAAGTCAATTCGCGAGGTTTTTTAAATCCACCTGTGAGATACACACGAAATACGTGTAGGATCATCATTAGCACCATCATACTTGCTGACCATCGATGAACTGATCGGATTAACCAACCAAAGTTGGCTTCAGTCATTATGTATTGAACAGAGGCAAAAGCCTCTGTAACGGTCGGACGATAGTAAAAAGTCATAGCAAAACCGGTAGCTACTTGTACTAAAAAACAAGTAAGTGTGATCCCTCCTAGACAATAAAATATGTTGACATGAGGAGGAACATATTTACTAGTTATATCATCTGCAATCGCCTGAATCTCGAGACGCTCCTCGAACCAATCATATACTTTATTGAGATAGGTAAACCAAAGAGACTCCCCCTCTGAGAACCGTATATGAGAATTTCATCTCGTACGGCTCAAGCAAAAACACCCAAATAGTGGTTGCAACGGATATGTAATAGAAAGTTTGAAACTTCTTAGCCACTTGATTCAATCGTCCCTGAAGATACGAAGCGAAGGAACCAAAATCCGGAATCTCTTCTTTGTGATGATAATGCCAAAATATCAAGTTGGCTCATTCGTCTTTATGTTGATCGTTACAGGCCTCTTGAATCTTCTCTTCCCCTATTTATTTTATTTTGGATTTGTTGTTTTTGTTTGTGCGTAATACGGATTGTTTTGTTTACTATTGATAGGAATTCTCTTGTGGAGACCCTATGAATCGATTGAAACCTCAGATTCATACTAGAACCACGATGATTCAATAAAGCGCCCAAGCTAAGCCCAAAGGTTCTCTGAGTAAGAACCATTTGATCATCACTTATTCAATGAATGGATGGAATGACTAAAAATCCATAGAAACATTGGTCCTTCGGTCAAAATAAGCATAATTCTGAAGGAAGAAAAATCGTTCGATTTATGAAATACCTCGTTGTTTGAAAATTTGTTGGAGTCCGGTCGCGAGGTCTGAATAGTAGGTATGAATCATAGTTCAAATATTTCTTGATCTATTCCATATATTCCGTGCTCCAGATACTAGAATGAATATCCGACGAGGTAGAACCATCTCTATCGAGATGACAGACCTATTCTCTGTACTATCAATAGGATCAATTATAACAAGTCACACACTCATATTCCGGAAATACCGAAACAACGGAATTCCACGGTCGAACTACCAGAATGGCCTAGAAATCCGAGTCCTAAGTGATTCATTTTGGATTGAAAAGCTAGGACTTCATGGTTCTTATGGGACCTAACTCATTGAAATTCCATCCAGTAAAACGGAAGAATTATAAATCTCCAAAATAATAGATAGGAATATCGCAAATAGAGCCATTGCGACACCCATGAAGGGGGTAGTTCCCCATCCAGGAGCCACTTTACCATATTCCGAATTCAATGGTTTCAATAAATCCCCTGTAATAGTTCGTCTTGGCCCAGATCTAGAACTACCCTCAACGGTTTGTGTAGCCATAAATCCTATTGCATTGGTTGAGATCTGTTGACTTTGTATACTATTTCGTTGTAAATAAACGATCTTATCGTAGCGTAGATCGATCGTGGTCTTGAAATTATCTAATAATGGAAACAGCAACCCTAGTCGCCATCTCCATATCTGGTTCACTTGTAAGCTTTACTGGGTACGCCTTATATACCGCTTTTGGGCAACCCTCTCAACAACTAAGAGATCCATTCGAGGAACACGGGGACTAGTTGAAATAATGAACCTCCCATATTGGGGGGCTCATTACTTCAATTGAGATAATGAAAAATCATTTCATCTTTTTAGTCGGAACCTTAGGCGGGTCTCGAAAAAAGATAGCGAAAAAAATGATCCCTAAAGTCGAGACTAACAGGAATGTATAAACCAATGCTTCCATAGATTCGATCGTGGTTTACAATTATAGCTTCCACACCTATTCATTTGGGATCATTTCCCAGATAAAGAAAGGGCAAGAGTCAAAGAAAGGGCGATGATGAAAATCAAGATTTCTCCAATCCCTTATGTCAAATCAAAAAAAAAATAAAATAGAGGCGAAAGATACCAGAGCAATGTTGTATCAGACTACTTGTCTCTTTGTAGTTGGATCTCCAAGTTTTTGGAATGCCCCAAATTCCACTTGAGCATCCAAATCTGGGTCAATACCAGCAAAAACATCTCTGAACAAGGTTCTAGCGCCATGCCAAATGTGTCCGAAAAAGAAGAGCAAAGCAAACGTAGCATGTCCAAAAGTGAACCAACCTCTTGGACTGCTACGAAAAACACCATCGGATTTCAAAGTAGCACGATCTAATTCAAAAATTTCACCCAATTGGGCACGTCTAGCATATTTTTTCACAGTAGCGGGATCACTATAACTGACTCCATTGAGTTCGCCACCATAGAACTCAACAGTTACACCTACCTGTTCGACACTATACTTTGATTCTGCCCTTCTAAAAGGAACATCGGCTCTCACAATTCCGTCTCCGTCTACCAAAACTACTGGAAATGTTTCAAAAAAAGTAGGCATACGACGTACAAAAAGCTCATGCCCTTCTTTATCTCTAAAGATGGGGTGTCCTAACCATCCAACAGCTATTCCATCCCCGTTATCCATTGAGCCTGCTCTGAATAATCCCCCTTTCGCCGGATTATTACCGATGTAATCATAAAAAGCTAATTTTTCGGGAATTTTAGACCAAGCTTCCGACAAACTCAGATTTTCGGCTAGCCCGGCACCAACCCTTCGATATATTTCTTGCTGGAAGTATCCCTGATCCCACTGATAACGAGTGGGACCAAATAATTCGATCGGGGTAGTTGCTGAACCATACCACATAGTTCCAGCAACAACGAAAGCTGCAAAAAAGACAGCAGCGATACTACTGGAAAGGACCGTTTCAATATTGCCCATACGTAATCCTTTGTATAGACGTTGGGGCGGGCGGACACTAAGATGGAATAGACCCGCTAATATGCCCAATGTCCCCGCTGCAATATGATGAGAGGCTATTCCTCCCGGAACAAAAGGATCAAAACCTTCCGCGCCCCACGCTGGATTTACAGATTGTACTTTTCCGGTTAGGCCATAAGGATCGGACACCCATATTCCAGGACCATACAAGCCTGTTACATGAAATGCGCCAAACCCAAAGCAAGCCACCCCTGAGAGAAATAAATGAATTCCAAAGATCTTGGGCAAATCCAAAGAGGGTTTTCCCGTACGTTCATCACAGAATATTTCTAGGTCCCAATACACCCAATGCCAGATAGCTGCTAAGAAGCACAAGCCAGAAAACACAATATGTGCCCCGGCCACACCTTCGTAACTCCAAATACCCGGATTCGTTATAGTTCCTCCTGTGATACTCCAACCACCCCATGAATTGTTTATTCCTAAACGAGTCATGAAAGGGATAACGAACATACCTTGTCTCCACATTGGATCAAGAACGGGGTCAGAGGGATCAAAAACTGCTAATTCGTATAAAGCCATCGAACCGGCCCAACCAGAAACTAGAGCTGTATGCATTATATGGACAGAAAGCAACCGACCGGGATCATTCAATACGACGGTATGAACACGATACCAAGGTAAACCCATGGAAATACCCCTTTATCAAAGAAAAAATAGACACTATGTAACTTTATCGCATTGGAAAAGACTATGCTATGGACCTCACCTTTTCAGTGGATTATCCCGAAGCAAGGGTTAATATTTATTCCGTTCCGTTGGTAATAATTGAACAATTCTGTTCGTAGGAACAAAGAGAAGCAGATCTATTCTATACCCAATAAGTACCAATACGCAATGGGGGCTGGTCCCATTTTTTGTGAGCGAATGCATAGATACTTGTTCATCATTCAAACGATCCATTCGTAAGAATTTTTCTTTATTCATTCTGTCTTCCTCCATGAACCTTCGAATCTATGGATAAAATACGATAAACGGCAATATTATGAAGACAATAAACCCGTTGTTACGTTTCCACATCAAAGTGAAGTATAGTACTTAACCTCTTTTTCTTTAATTTAATGCCCATTGGTGTTCCAAAAGTACCTTTTCGGAGTCCTGGAGAGGAAGATGCAGTTTGGGTTGACGTATAGTGCGACTTGTCAGACATATTGGGTCATATGGGATTTCCCCGTTCTCTCCCCCGATGGAGATATCCTCTCTTTCGCCCAAGAAAGATTGATTGAACCATCAATAATTCGGAGCGTGAAGTGCAATTAGATCAATTTATTGGGGGATCCATATTATCAATTAGAAGAATTTATGGTTGGCTTGGACCAATAAAATGAAGTATACAGGCTCCGTTCAGAAAATACCAAATTGGTAATCTATGTATGATTACCACTCGTATCATAAATGATTCCTTTATACCATATGAGTGATCTCATACTGCCAATCAATGGAGTAATATGATGAATACATCATATATTGGGCGGAAGACATGAAACGAATTGAAAAAAAAAAAAAGAAGTGGTACTGAGATTATTTGTCCTATATGTGCAAATAGAATTCGGGCAGATCTTTACCCGGAGTAGAGCATAAACCTAAAAGAATTGAAGAGGCCCATTCAGGAACAAGAAAATTACATCGTGATTTGGATCTCGATGAAACAATACATCAATGAGAGGTTAGTTCGATAAGTTCAGTGAATTCTAGGGAAGCAAGTCAAGTCAAAACTCATGTTTCTTGAAAAATGGAAGAAAAAGCCCCTTCGTTAGGAAAAACCCTGCTACGAAAAGAGAAAGGGGCTGGAATCGACACATTGATTCTTTTTTTGTTTCGCAATTTTTATTTTTTGAACCGTATGCATCCAAAGGTGCGTGTACGGTTCCTAAAGGATACAATTTTGTCCTAATCAACCGACTTTATCGAGAAAGATTACTTTTTTTAGGCCAAGAGGTTGATAGCGAGATCTCGAATCAACTTGTTGGTCTCATGGTATATCTCAGCATAGAGGATGATACCAGGGATCTTTATTTGTTTATAAACTCTCCGGGCGGATGGGTAATACCAGGAATATCTATTTATGATACTATGCAATTTGTGCCACCAGATGTGCATACAATATGCATGGGATTAGCCGCTTCAATGGGATCTTTCATCCTGGTCGGAGGAGAAATTACCAAACGTCTAGCATTCCCTCACGCTTGGCGCCAATGAGTTTTTTATTTGAGAGAAAAAGAAGACTATGCCTTCGCCATATGGAATATAAATAATAAGTAATAATAGCATGGCACTTCGAGTTCGATATGAGCAAACCATTCTCGTTTTTTCATAACATGAGATTATGTATCGAGATAGTAGTATGAAACAAAAGTTATTTCCGATTTGATCTTATGTATCGGGGTTCCATTTCAGCGTCACAAACCTTTTTGCTTCCACACCAGAAGTCTCTTTCCGATATTTATGTTATGAAAAAAAAAAGATTCTTTTTTCCTTATTTGATCGGATCAAAAAGAAACTTTGGGATTGCTGAATCTCAGACGAGATAAATATATAAAGCAACGGAACCATCATAGTATTTTTTGACTCCTACGAAAGGAAGGATGGTAAATGGATCATTCAACGATCTGGGTCTGATGGATTCTATTTGTCTCTTTCTTCGATGGAAGGGAAAAAGAAATTCCATTGCAGAGCCGTATGCAATGCACAAAAGATGCCTGTACGGTTGTTCAATTCTATCTTTTTCTTCTTGTTTGTTATTCTTTATCCCCTCCTTTCGCCCGATCATGCGGAGATAGAGGAATCGTTTATTATGTTATATCATCAGGGTTATGATCCACCAACCTGCTAGTTCTTTTTATGAGGCACCCACAGGAGAATTTATCCTGGAAGCGGAAGAACTACTGAAACTCCGCGAAACCCTCACAAGGGTTTATGTACAAAGAACGGGCAATCCTTTATGGGTTGTATCCGAAGACATGGAAAGAGATGTTTTTATGTCAGCAGCAGAAGCCCAAGCTCATGGCATTGTTGATCTTGTAGCGGTCGAAAATACCGGGGATTTCGCATAAATCCGTGATTCCATTTCGAATCATAATTCGAATGAACCGTGATTTGATCTTTTATCTTCTTACCCGGGTAAAATAAAATAGTAAATGGAAGTAATTCATAATCATCCGGTTAGGATCGATCTAAACCAGCCCATTCTGTATACGATTCAGCATGCCAACTATTAAACAACTTATTAGAAACACAAGACAGCCAATCAGAAATGTCACGAAATCCCCAGCTCTTCGAGGATGTCCTCAGCGTCGAGGAACATGTACTAGGGTGTATGTGCGACTCGTTCAGATCATGAGTTAGAACAAATGAGACGATTTTTCCAGTCAGTACCAATGAATGGGATAGAATGGAAGAACTCCATTCACTATCTAAAAATAAAGATCTATCATATACCTCTATTGTGTATCGAATTTATGGTTTCCATTGGTGCAAATCCAATCACCTCGATTTGAGATGAAAAGCAATTCTCCATTGGTAGCAAATGGTTATCCATTAAGCGGGGGAAATGATATTTCAGAAGCAGAAAGATTATGCTCCTACTCTTGCAAGAACGGACTAACAGGGTCAGCTACCTAGCCAACCTTCATAATTAAATGCCGTCACTGTATGAATAGATCTCATTGTGAAAAGACCTATTACTGGATAATTCATGGGTAGAGCCAAAGAGTGTGAACTGTACAAGTTACCAATAACATTGATTAAATGAGGGAAGGGGCTCCGGTGTATAGAGAGGGCCTCACCGTTTAAGAAGTAACCATAGAAACGATGGAAGCCACTATTTATTTATTTATCCATTTACATTTACTACCTATTTATTTTATACCAAATATCGGTAAAATTTCTTATTTTGAGGTGAAATAAATGCCTGGAAGAAATAAAAAATCGTGGTTGGGAAGGTCATAGTAGCAAAAGCCATTGGAATTTTTATTTTATACATTGGAAGAATCCGTTTTGTTATTAATAAACCAGGAGAGGGGAAAAGAATGACTGAAAGAAAAGAAATCGATTAGTTATTCATCAAAGTTTAATTTGATTCAATGACCAGAGTTAGACGAGGATATATAGCTCGGAGACGTCGAACAAAAATTCGTTTATTTGCATCAACCTTTCGAGGGGCCCATTCAAGACTTACTCGAACTACTACTCAACAGAAAATGAGAGCTTTGGTGTCCACTCATCGGGATAGAGGCAGGCGAAAGAGAGATTTTCGTCGTTTGTGGATCACTCGGATAAATGCAGTAACTCGTGAGAATAGGGTATCCTATAGTTATAGTCGATTAATACATGATCTGTACAAGAGGCAGTTGCTTCTTAATCGTAAAATACCTGCACAAATAGCTATATCAAATAGGAATTGTCTTTACATGATTTCCAATGAGATCATCAAATAAGGAGATTGGAAGGAATTCACCGGAATGATTTAAACGGAGTTCCCCGGAGAATGACCTCCGGGAAGGTAGAGTAGAAATTAATATGATAAGATAAGTAGTAGGAATGAACGAACACGTTTCAAAAAAAAAAACAGATTTCTTCTTCTCCCATTCTTTTTTTTTATTCTATTACGACGCAACAATCAAATCTCTCGGCTTTTTCGAACAAAACATCAATCAATCTGATTTTGAATTCCAATTAGAGTTGTTTTGATTCAATTGAGGAGTAGGCCTATTTATTTCTGGTTCTAGGACCAGTAGTTCTAGGGATCGACTCGGTTTTCTCAAATTGTTTCTCATTATTAAGAAAAGGTAACGAAGATAAAATACGAGCTTGTTTTATAGCAATAGTAATTAATCGTTGTTGTTTCAAGGTCAATCTATTCACTCGTCTAGATAATATTTTTCCCTGTTCACTAATAAATTGACTAATTAAACTCATGTTTCTATAATCAATTCGATCCCCCGATCCAATTGGGGGCAAACGCCTACGAAAAGATCGCTTGGATTTACGAAAGAGTCGCTTGGATTTATCCATGGTTTATTCCTTATCTCTAAAATCCCATTTCTTCATTCATTTCGGATCCGACCGAAATAGGACTTGATTTGTTTATATATATATATAATTTCTTCCTGGAAGGATGGTACACGTGTTCCGTTCGATCTATTTCTTTATCTCCCCATGAATCGTATGCTTGTAACAATAAGGACAGAATTTTCTCAATTCCAATCGACTAGGTGTATTGTGTCGATTCTTTTGAGTAATATATCTGGAAGTGCCTCGCGATTCTTTATTGAAATCATTTCGGACACAACTGGTACATTGCAAAATAACTATTCCTCTGACATCTTTACCCTTGGCCATGAACCTCCTTTGGATTCACTCAATTCTTCTATTTTCGATCCGAACCGAAGAAGAAGAAAGGAACGAAAAATAAATAGAAAATAGATTGCTAACTCGAAATCCAATTATGAAAGATTTCGTTGCAATCAATAAAGTAATAAAATCATAAGTAATACAATTATTTCTAACTATTCATTATTCCTAATCCCAGCATTTCATTTACTATCTTATATGATCTCGAACAGCCTGCCCTAGACCCCCATTTCTATTTCTGTTCTACCTCTATTAATTCTATCCTGAACCCGAGTTTGACTGAGGTTCAATCCACTTTTATTCTTTCTCTTTCCTAAAGAACTGAAAAAAAANGGGGGGGGGGGGGGGGGTTGGTCACAGAGAATTTATTCTATCTCTAATCTTCTTCATTCATCCATTCCCATATCAATAACTAGAATGAAAAAAAGGGGAATACCAACGCATCTGGGAATAAACGATTGATCTCTATCAATAGACCTGCTAAAGACCCAAACCATAGAGTAGTTAGCACAGGTGCCACGGAGAGATATGTTTTTATATCTCGCATTGAAAATCCTCCTTCTTTATTGGAATACATATATGATCAGATGCATATGTAGTTAAAGATCGCTTGTATTTGTATGCGGAATCCCTAACTAAAATGGATATGTACAATGATCCGGTAGATGAGATCCACTTGTACCTAAAACAGAAAAAGATGACCCCCTCTTCCTGAGCATTACCGATAAATATTAATTCTTTTATACGTTAGGTTTCATATGTATATAATTCTTTTATTATATGAGACCAAAAAGAAGAAATGGCAAGAGAAATTGTATATAGATAGAGGAAATAACAATGTGGAAAACAAGACAGGGATTCTCTACAATGACACTGTACAACAATTAAAAGGGATGTAGCGCAGTTTGGTAGCGCGTTTGTTTTGGGTACAAAATGTCACGGGTTCAAATCCTGTCATCCCTACCTATTATTTTTCCTATGGCCAGTAACGAGGGGTCAATTGAGATCGATGAAAATTGGACATAATCTTTTATTTTATGATACTATATGCAATGCATACAAAATGTATTGGGGGTACAAAAAGAATCCTTTTCTTGACAGTCGTATCTGCTGTCATAAGAAAGCGCTCTTAGTTCAGTTCGGTAGAACGTGGGTCTCCAAAACCCGATGTCGTAGGTTCAAATCCTACAGAGCGTGATTCTGTTCTTGTAATGTCGAATAACAATAAAACAACTTCACTAACTTGAACTGCAACCTGAATTTG